GTATTTTCGTCTATAATTGATTTCCCATGTGAAATACTAATCGATAGGGCCTCATTGGTAAGTGCTATAAGATCTTGTGCATTGGAACCCATGGTTATGGCCGCGAATCCATTAGCCTGGAACGCTTTTTTTTCCAAGCGAAATCCCCTAGTATATGAAAGAGTGAAAAAGTGCTTTCGTTGTTGTGGAATAAGAGGCCTTCGTACCTTAATGCACGTATCTAATCTATGCGGAGCTATTAGAGAGGGATCCACGAATTGGGGAAAATGGGTCGAAGCAATAACAAGACTATTTCCAGTGGAAGATCTTTCACAATCCCAGGAGAGAAGGTTCACTAATAGCTCGAGGGAGAAGGAACCCGAATCCCTAAAATGCAGCTCATGAATGTTTGGAATCCATATTATGCAAGGAGAGATTGCTTTTGTTAATTCGATTTGAAGGCTGATATAAAATTGGGCTACGCGCCACACCGTGTCCATCTCCTCAGTTAGCGCATCCATCCTAGTTAGCTGTTCCAGCTCCATATTAATCTTATCGTCATGAGCATCTCTCTCCTCAAAACTATAGATACTAGGATCAAAATCAATATCCATATCGTCAAAAACATGAATATCTTGATTAATAGCCTCAATAGGGTCACGAGCATCAATAAAAATCTCGATCTCATCATCACTGGCATCACTGTCATCATCATCAGCAAAACGAAAAACTGTATCCCGGAACTTGTCCAGAAATATCGTAATGAAAGGAAGATAGGAGTTTTTCGTTAGGTATTTGACCAAATAGGATCGTCCAATTCCTATAGAACCTATCACTAAAATACCCCGAGAGGGGGTTACAGCTAAGCGGAGCGAAAAGGGTTGTAGATCAGATGGGACATGAACACTATTAGCCCCAGACGGGGTTTGTGCATAAGTGATTGTCTGATAATGAGCAAGGAATAGCCGTCTTTCTGCTAAAGAGGATGTATCGAACTCATAATTTAGTAGATCCTTGTTATGAAGGTCAATTAAGTTTCCTAAGTAAATTTCTCCCGGTTGTTCCATCATTGGAGAATCAAAGTCATTCTTTGAGAAATGATCACTCTGAGTCAGACTCCATAAAATTCGATCAATCCTTTTTTCTGGCGTTAAGGTGGAGAACTGAATCAAGACTTCTCTTTCTTCATCCTCAACCCAATCACTGTTTGCGGCCCAGTCTTCTATCGTTTCATCAATCCAATACCCGCTCCTTTTTCTTAGCACTGAATAGATCTCTTTACTTGTATGACTTAAATATCTCGTATTTATCGAAAAAGCGAGTGGATCGAAGGGCATACTTATGAGATCGATGATCTCGACGAGCTTTTTCTTCCAATTTTTCTTCTTATTAAAGCGTATTCCATCAGCATTACGCAAGAACATCTTTTGCAGAGCACCTAGAAAGAGATTAGTTAACCTGAACAACCCGAAAGAATTCGATTCAGATAGAGGATACCTATCCAGAAGTTTTCCCACCTCAATCTCAAGCATAGATGATTCCATTATCAAAGATTTGACCGTTTTGAACTCTGTCTGTAACTCACTAGCGATCGAGAAAACAACGTAAAGATGTACCACAACGAGACTTCCAGCCACAAGAAGAAGGAAAAAGATTGCAGAGAGGAACTCCCGAAGATTTTCCGATCTCAGCTGTGTCGATCTCAATGGTGGCTTATTTTTTGGAGGAATCAGGCCATGGGACAGAACAAACTTATGCCAACACTTCCTCTGAATCGTACTTATCTTCCTCTGAATCTTACTTATCTTCCTCTGAATCTTCCTTATCAGAGTATATTGCCTCTTCCATTTTGTAAGACAAAATGGAATCTGTTTAATTCGCCCTTTTGTAACTGCTACCTCACTAATATCACTAATAATATCAATAAAAATGGATACACTATCCATAAAAATGGATACAAACTTGTTTTTGCTCTTTAGTCTCCACAATAGGTCTGAACAAATTTGTAAAAATAGAGGCTTTAGATATCTGTACCCTTGGGAAGTAAAGGCCCATGGCAGATATGTTTGGAAGAGATTCCATTTTGAGCGAGTTGAAAAAGCACTATCTCGTTGAAAGGTTCTATCTATCCGCTTTTGCTGAGCGCATTTTTTCTTTAGCCAACGACTCTCTTTGTTCCCCCTTTTGGGTGGTAAATATTTCTCAGAACATAGATTGTGAATCAAACCCATGTTTGAATTGAAATTGAGAGACTGATACAAGTTCTTCCCTTCTGAATCAGATAGATTCATATCTGAAAGAGGTTGACAATAAGTTCTTTCCAAATTGACTATTTCTCCCTCTGTTAGAGGTGTTCCAGAAATGTCTGCGATCGAGTAAATAGCTCTACGAACGAATAGATCGGATCGACTTGGAAAATGGAAAGATTTGTACAAGTTATCCGTTTCGTCACCACTTTGTGGAAAATCCTTAGGTATGAATATGTTAGATACCTGTGACTCGATTGCTGAAAGAGTATCTC